ATTTCAGAAATTGAAAAAAAAAATTTTTCTCATGAAATCAATAAGTTTCAACAATTCATTAATTTTAACTAAAAATCTTATATCTGCCCTTCCCGAGAAAGATAAAAAATTTTCATTCATTATTGTAAAGGTCGATGGGGAAAATAAGACTCCCCACCACCAAAATATGATTGAAAATATACTAAAAAAAAATACAATATTTTTTATTTCTTTAGATTTCAGAAAATAGAAGAATTTTTCTTTTAGACATCTTATAAGAATAAGATTAAGAGTCTAGGACTGCCAATTTTTTTATATTAATAATTACTGATCCAATTTTTTGAGTCAAATCCATTCTGATTATTCCAATCTTTTAGGACTTAGTTGTTTGTCGTACAAAAAAACTTTTTGAATTCCCGGTAGAAAGAGATTTCCCTAATGACAAAGCTTTTAACGCTGCCCAATATCCTTTCCTTTTCCAAATATTTTTACGAATACGCTTTTTTGATATCGAAGTACGTTTTTTTGGAACTGCCATTTAAAAATGAAGAAGTTACTCATTGTTATAGTTGGATGTGAAAGACATCTATTGTTCAAAACCAATTATTTTTTCTTATTCATTATCTATTTTTATCTAAAAAAGATTCTCTTCATAAAAAAGAAATATAGATATATATGTGAAAATTTAATAAAAAATGACTCGAAATAACATAAAAATTTTTTGATTCCATACACTATTCGTAAAACCAAAAATTTTTGGTTTGGAACTCTTAATTCTCGTTGTTTATACCTCAAAGTAATATCTTTAGAATTTCTATGTGATAGAAATCAAACTTAAAAAAGAACCTAAAAGACCTTTATTTTCGTCATTCTATTCTATACTTTATTTACATGTAATAAAATACCTCAAAGGATTGTAAACTTTTGCTTAAAAAAGTGAGTCTTTTTTTAGTAAAACTTGAGAAAAATACACCTAAATTAAATTTTAAAAATGAGACTAGTAAGAAAGATCCGTTTTTTTGATAAAAAAAGTTCATTTTAGATCTATAATCTTCTAAACTTTAATAATAAATTGTTTTGATTGAAATGGAAAACAATCAATCCCATAATGAATTAGTTAATGAGTTGAAATAAAGTAACTAAAATAAAGAGTTTTTATTTCATTAGACCGATGACCTTAGTTAATCATATAATTCATATGAACATCAAGTACTCTTTTTAGCTTAAATTTTTAAGCTTGTTTTATTATTTTTATTAATTATAAATTATTATGACGATAAATTATCGTAATAATATAAATTTTCCTATTTATTTAGATTCTTTTTATTTTATATGGCACTTGGTCATGGTCATATCATTTGACCAATTGTAACTTCTTGTTTTGAATATTTCAACGATTTTGAAAAGACTCAGAATAAATACTAATATAAAATTATTAAATTAAATAAGTTAGTGCATATCTTGATTTTTTAGTGACTTTTTCGAAAGAGGTAAGATCCGGTCAATCGGAAACAATTAATTAAGAATAAAAAACTTTTTTTATGGAACAGACATATCAATATGCGTGGATAATACCCTTTCTTCCACTTCCAGTTCCTATGTTAATAGGGTTGGGACTTCTTCTTTTTCCGACGGCAACAAAAAGTCTTCGTCGTATGTGGGCTTTTCAGAGCGTTTTATTGTTAAGTATAGTCATGATTTTTTCCATGAATCTGTCTATTCAGCAAATAAATAGCAGTTCTGTCTATCAATATGTATGGTCTTGGATTATCAATAATGATTTTTCTTTAGAATTCGGATACTTAATCGATCCACTTACTTCTATTATGTCAATATTAATTACTACTGTTGGAATTTTGGTTCTGATTTATAGTGATAATTATATGTCTCATGATCATGGATATCTGAGATTTTTTGCTTATATGAGTTTTTTCAGTACTTCCATGTTGGGATTAGTTACTAGTTCAAATTTGATACAAATTTATATTTTTTGGGAATTGGTTGGAATGTGTTCGTATCTATTAATAGGATTTTGGTTCACACGACCTGTTGCAGCAAAGGCTTGTCAAAAAGCGTTTGTAACTAATCGTGTTGGTGATTTTGGTTTATTATTAGGTATTTTGGGGTTTTATTGGGTAACAGGAAGTTTCGAATTTCGTGATTTATTCCAAATATTAAATAACTTGATTTCTACTAATGAGGTCAATTTGTTATTTGTTACTTTGTGCGCTGTTCTATTATTTGGCGGTGCTATTGCTAAATCTGCACAATTTCCCCTTCATGTATGGTTACCTGATGCAATGGAAGGGCCGACTCCTATTTCAGCTCTTATACATGCTGCTACGATGGTAGCAGCAGGAATTTTTCTTGTAGCTCGACTTATACCTCTTTTCATAGTCATACCCCACATAATGAATTTTATCTCTTTTATAGGGATAATAACAGTTTTTTTAGGAGCTACTTTAGCTCTTGCTCAAAAAGACATTAAGAGGGGTTTAGCCTATTCTACAATGTCTCAATT